GAACTAAGCGCGCATAATTCAGTAATTTCTGTTTGTTCTCCTAATTGATTGCAATTAAACTCGGCCCAATCCTTTTCAAAAAAAAAAGGATTGAGCCGAATAAAGAATGAGCATCCTATACTATGTATTTGCATAGATCTTTCATATGTACAGATTTCTATATACAAGATCTAAATACAAGAAAAAATCGAAGACTAAACAACTTAATACTTTTGTTGTTTATTGTTGGATCCATAGGATTAATTATGGATCCTTGGGATTGGTGGATCGTTTTCTATCCCGCAGTTTCAGGCCATAGATCAAGCCAAAGGAGGGGCCCCCTATACTCACCCTGTATATTGTCTTTTTCGTTTCATATTGCAAGATAAACTTATTATTTGATTATATGATACGAGATTCTACGAGAATGAATTCCTCATTTCTAGTATAGGAAGAAACAACTATTTATCTTTTCGATGAGAATTTTTTTTGTACATGACACGAGAGAAACCTGTCTTTATATTTCTAATTGAGAAAAAGATTCTATCATAATATATATATATATATTGAAGTGATACCCCAGATCCCCCCCAAAAGAGAATTATTTCTTTCAATACTCACTCGTTATTAGTTAACAATTCCAATGATCGGATCATATGCTTAATTCCTGATAGGAAATACAATAGTAAAATGATTATTCATCGAATGACTATTCATCTATAATATTTTCATCAAATAGGGGGGACAGGAAGACTCTATGAAAAAATGGTGGTTCAATTCGATGTTGTCTAAGGATAAGGAGAAGTTAGAACATAAACGTGGGCTAAGTAAATCAATGGATAGTCTTAATGCTGTTGGACATACTGGTGGAAGTGAGGAGCCTCTTCTAAATGATACGGAGAAAAACATTCCTAGTTGGAGTGATAATAGTAGTTATAATAGTAGATATAGTTTCAGTAATGTTGATTATTTATTTGATATCAGGGATATTTGGAGTTTGATCTCTGATAACACTTTTTTAGTTAGGGATGGTAATGGTGACAGTTATTCTGTATATTTTGATATTGAAAATCAGATTTTTGAGATTGACAATAATAGTTTTTTTTTCAGTTATTTGAATAATAGGTCTAAGAGTAACAATCACTACTATTATCATTACATGTATGATACTCAATCTAGTTGGAATAATCATATTAATAGTTGCATTGATAGTTATCTTCGTTTTGAAGTCAGTATTCATAGTTACATTTTTGGTGGTACCGACAATTACAGTGACAGTTACATTTCTAGTTTCATTTGTACTGAAGGCGTAAGCGGAAGTGAAAGTAGGAATTCTAGTATAAAAACTGGTGGTAACAGCCGTGATTTCAATATAAGAGGAAGATCTAATGATTTTGATATAAATAAAAAATACAGAAATTTATGGGTTCAATGCGAAAATTGTTATGGATTAAATTATAAAAAATTTTTTAGGTCAAAAATGAATATTTGTGAACAGTGTGGATATCATTTGAAAATGAGTAGTTCAGATAGAATCGAACTTTTGATTGATCCGGGCACTTGGGATCCTATGGATGAGGATATGGTCTCCATGGACCCCATTGAATTTCATTCCGAGGAGGAACCTTATAGAGATCGTATCGATTCTTATCAAAGAAGGACAGGTTTAACTGAAGCTGTTCAAACAGGCATAGGTCAACTAAATGGTATTCCCATAGCAATTGGGGTTATGGATTTTCAGTTCATGGGGGGTAGTATGGGATCTGTAGTAGGCGAGAAAATCACCCGTTTGATCGAGTATGCTACTAATCGATCTCTACCTGTCATTATTGTGTGTGCTTCTGGAGGAGCACGCATGCAAGAAGGAAGTTTGAGCTTGATGCAAATGGCTAAAATATCTTCTGCTTCATATAATTATCAATCAAATAAAAAGTTATTCTATGTATCAATTCTTACATCTCCTACAACTGGTGGAGTAACTGCCAGTTTTGGTATGTTGGGAGATGTTATTATTGCTGAACCCAATGCCTACATTGCTTTTGCGGGTAAAAGAGTAATTGAACAAACATTGAATAAAACAGTACCTGACGGTTCACAAGCGGCTGAGTATTCATTCCATAAGGGCTTATTCGACCCAATCGTACCGCGTAATCTTTTAAAAGGTGTTCTGAGTGAGTTATTTCAGCTCCATGGTTTCTTTCCTTTGAATAAAAATAAAAAATAAAAAAAATATCGAAATAAAATGAAAATAAATATAGAATAGAAGCGATTTCTATGTCTACTACTATGTCTACCAAGAACTCCCATTTTTTACTAGGAATCCTTTTTTGTTGGATTGAATTAGTTTAGTTAGAGTCGCGAACTTATATTATAATAAACTCTTTAATTATAATAAAAAACTTTCTATTTTATTAGAAAGATAGATAGAAAGAATATAAGGATGGGAGGATAATAAAATTTCTTAAAGCGGAATATCATACATATTCGTGTAGAAAGATGAATAGGTACACTTCATTTAGTTCTCATTCCTTGCACTTAGTAACTACTTAATATTATTTATAATATATTATTTATAATAGTTTATAATAGATATACTTATACTTATCATAAGATATCTTTATAATAGGTACAAATATTAAATCGAGGTACCCATTCTATGACAGATCTTAACTTACCCTCTATTTTTGTCCCCTTAGTGGGTCTAGTATTTCCGGCGATTGCAATGGCTTCTTTATTTCTTCATGTCCCAAAAAATAAGATTGTCTAGATCCGATGGGACCCAATTTCATCAATTTATTTCAACACTGAATCATAATACAGATATTTATTTGGTACCGAAAATTGTTTAGTGTAATATGGTACGATATGTGGCTTTTTCCGAACACAAATGAAAGAACTGTTATGCATGCGAATGCATGATATCTGCATAAATGCAGTTATATGCGGGCATATCTGGTTAAAAAGGCTCGGCGAATATTTTTATAATAGAAAGTCAATAATGTATCTAACCAATTACTCCTAATGGTTCATATCAGAATAGTGCTAGTTGATGAAAGTTACTTCGGCATCAAGAAGAAAAGTAAAGTCAAATTTTTTCTCAATTCCAATCGAATACAACGGGATCTAGTATAGTATGAACTGGCGATCAGAACATATATGGATAGAACTTATAACAGGGTCTCGAAAAGCAAGTAATTTTTGCTGGGCCTGTATCCTTTTTTTAGGTTCATTAGGATTCTTAGTGGTTGGAACTTCCAGTTATCTTGGTAGGAATCTGATACCCGGATTTCCATCTCAGCAAATCGCTTTTTTTCCACAAGGGATCGTGATGTCTTTCTATGGGATCGCGGGTCTATTCATTAGTTCCTATTTGTGGTGCACAATTTCATGGAATGTCGGTAGTGGTTATGACCGATTTGATAGAAAAGAAGGAATAATGTGTATTTTTCGTTGGGGATTCCCCGGAATAAATCGTCGCATCTTCCTTCGCTTCTTTATGAAAGATATCCAATCAATCAGAATGGAGGTTAAAGAGGGTCTTTTTCCTCGTCGTATTCTTTATATGGAAATCAGAGGCCAAGGAACCATTCCCTTGACTCGTACTGATGAGAATTTGACTCCACGAGAAATTGAGCAAAAAGCGGCGGAATTGGCCTATTTCTTGCGCGTACCAATTGAAGTATTTTGAAATGAACCGAACGAAGAATGAATGTTTTCTCCGCATAATGGAAGGAGCTTGCTAATTTCCTTTTTACCTTTTTAATACAATTGAAGTTTCCTCAGAATATTCATTCGAGCAAAACATGTTAGATTCTGTTTCCTCGGTCCGTTGGCACAACAACCCGCATAGAATAAAACAAAAGTAGGAGAACGTATATGTAACAACTATAATAAATATAATAAACAATAAGAAGAAATTTTTTTCTATACCAAAACCGTTTTGTATGCGTATAGGGCCCAACTCAATTCTTTTATACTAGTAAAAAGTCTAATAAGTCTAATCTTAGTATTAATTCATCAAATATCCGAATATGTATTTAGTAATACAGAATTCATCTTTTTAGGTTAGGCCTCAGATTTGGAATTGATACCGTATTCCTGCGCTATGGTTAGACGGTACAACATTTCGAAAAAATTAATGGAATTAATCCGGGAGGGTTTTTCGTCTTGAAATCCGAATAATATTCGTTACTTCGAGTATTTATCGAAAGGAACAAATGAAGATGAAATTAGTTCGAATTTGCCAAATCGAGATATCCCGAAATCCTAAACTAAAATACTATATATATATATATACTTAATAAATATATTATTATATTATTTATTATTATTATATTATTTATTATTTTTATTTCATAAATTTTATTTTTTTCATCCGAAAAGGGGTCTTTATTCTATTTCTATATTCCTTCTAGATCTAAGGACTAAATTATTATACAAAAATAGGAATAGATCCATAGGTTCGATACCTTGTTATAGAACTCGTGCTTTAGAGAAATATCAGATCAGATAGAGTTGACAAATGAAGCAGTTCATTACCAATTCACAGATAAAAAATGAAAAAAAAGAAAGCATTGACTTCCCTCCCATATCTTGCATCTATAGTATTTTTGCCCTGGTGGGTCTCTCTCTCATTTCAAAAAAGTCTGGAACCTTGGATTATTAATTGGTGGAATACTAGGCAATCCGAAACTTTTTTGAATGATATTCAAGAGAAAAATGTTCTAGAAAAATTCCTAGAATTAGAAGAACTCTTCTTGTTGGACGAAATGATAAAAGAATACCCGGAGACACATATACAAAAGTTTCGTATAGGAATACACAAGGAAACGATACAATTGGTCAAAACACACAATGAATATCATCTCCATATCATTTTGCATTTTTCGACAAATATAATCTGTTTCGCTATTCTAAGTGGTTATTTTATTCTGGGTAATGAAAAGCTTGTCATTCTTAATTCTTGGGTTCAGGAATTCTTCTATAACTTAAGTGACACAATAAAAGCTTTTTCGATTCTTTTAGTTACTGATTTATGGATCGGATTTCACTCGACCCACGGTTGGGAACTAATGATTGGTTCGATCTACAATGATTTTGGATTGGCTCATAACGATCAAATTATATCTGGTCTTGTTTCCACTTTTCCAGTTATTCTAGATACAATTGTGAAATATTGGATCTTCCGTTTTTTAAATCGCGTATCTCCTTCGCTCGTAGTCATTTATCATTCAATGAATTAATGAAGAACTTATTTGATCTCCTGATATCAATCAAAATTTTTCTTCGCGTATAAAGAAAGCATTTTACTTATTTTCTTTATATTTCTACCTCTTCAAGGTATTTGTCCTATTTTAGTAGAATTATTTCGGTACAATGGCAGACTCGCAGATAGGGAACTATACTAGCCACCTATCTAATTTATTGTAGAAATTCCTGGATCAATGATTGGATCATGCAAAATAGAAATACTTTTTCTTGGGTAAAGGAACAGATGACTCGATCTATTTCTGTATCGATCATGATATATGTAATAACTCGAACATCTATTTCAAATGCGTATCCCATTTTTGCGCAGCAAGGTTATGAAAATCCACGAGAAGCAACTGGGCGAATTGTATGCGCCAATTGCCATTTAGCTAATAAGCCTGTGGATATTGAAGTTCCGCAAGCTGTACTTCCTGATACTGTATTTGAAGCAGTTGTTCGAATTCCTTATGATAAGCAACTGAAACAAGTTCTTGCTAATGGTAAAAAAGGGGCTTTGAATGTAGGGGTTGTTCTTATTTTACCCGAGGGATTCGAATTAGCCCCTCCCGATCGTATTTCTCCCGAGGTGAAAGAAAAGATAGGAAATCTGTCTTTTCAGAGTTATCGTCCCAATAAAAGAAATATTCTTGTGATAGGTCCTGTTCCAGGTCAGAAATATAGTGAAATCGTCTTTCCCATTCTTTCCCCCGACCCTGCTACGAAGAAAGATGTTCACTTCTTAAAATATCCCATATATGTAGGAGGGAACCGGGGAAGGGGTCAGATTTATCCTGATGGGAGCAAGAGTAACAATACGGTCTATAATGCTACATCCGCAGGTATAGTAAGCAGAATAGTACGTAAAGAAAAAGGAGGATATGAAATAACCATAGTTGATGCATCGGATGGACACCAAGTGGTTGATATTATACCTCCAGGACCAGAACTTCTTGTTTCAGAGGGTGAATCCATCAAGCTTGATCAACCATTAACAAGCAATCCTAATGTAGGGGGGTTTGGTCAGGGAGATGCAGAAATAGTGCTTCAAGATCCATTACGCGTCCAAGGCCTTTTGTTCTTCTTGGCATCTGTTATTTTGGCACAAATTTTTTTGGTTCTTAAAAAGAAACAGTTTGAAAAGGTTCAATTATTCGAAATGAATTTTTAGATCCAGAGATTCCTTACCATCAAGTTGGTAAAAAGCGCGGAATTCTTGTCAATCAATACAATTAAATATGTATGATCAAAAAATTCTGTAAATACCTCCGCTTGCTTTGTTTATACTGCTTTTTCGGGATGTATGGAATTCATTACTTCTATCCCATTCCCATTCCTAGCACTAGACAATAGGCATATAAAAACAAAGGAAGAGGATACAAGACAAGGACGGGATAAATGAAAGGAACAGATACTTCTAGGGGGGATTATAAGTCTTCCTAATCTTCCATTCGACACAAGAAAAAGGACTTTATACCCTTTCTTGTGTCGTTTTGTATCCAAATAATAATGATTTTTATCTTGTTCGTCAAAGATTACTATTTCTTCTTTTCCGGGTCTATCGAAATTCCTTTGTTTAGATTCATAAGAAGTAGTAGACAAAAAAAAAAGGGTTAGGGGGGATAATTCATTGAGCAAATGAAACTTCTTCTATTATTTTTAATTAAATTCAACTTAATAACTATTACTATTTCAAATTTCTTTTCTAAATTTGAAAATAAAGGAAAAATTCTTCAAACAAAAAAATTTTGACTTTGACTCTTTTGGTTGAAAAGCGGATTAAATTCGATTTTTACGCATATCCAAATTCTTTTTTTTTATTTCATCACAGTTTTTTTTTATCTTTTTATAGAGTTTTTATAGAGTAAGGTTTTATTAGTTTAGTATAGAAATGATTTGCAGGATGTCTCATCCGTTTAAATACATAACATACAAATTGGAAAGTTATCCAGTCAACATAATCAAAATATTCTATTCTATTCGTAGAAATGACAAAAAGAATCCTTTTCTCTGATTTTTCAAACCACTCTATTCCTTCTTTCTTATGTTGTTTTTGAACAATGGAATTGAATCTATTTCTATTGATTGATTTATAGGCTCTGTCGTTCCTCCATAATATTCACTTTTACGAAGCAACAAGAAAGAAGGAATCAATCGATTTTCTGGATAATCCAATATTATATGGAATAGATCAAAGCCTCGTCTCGCTCTAAGCGTAAGAGAGTAAGAACTCAGCGGTATCTTACCGCTGAGTTCTTACTTTTTCATGTCTAC